AATAAGATGCCTGAATAAAGGGTTAATTTGATAGATTAAATAATACATGTTATGTTCTTGTTGTAAAATTAAGAATTAAACTAATCTTTTGATATCAAAAATCAAAGTGCATCATACACTATTATACATATCTTAAAAAGATAAGCTAATAAAGCTAATAGGTTCATACCCTAAATATAGAAGTAAAATCTTCTTCTTTTTAATAAAATTAAATTCAACAAAAATGTTACTATTATGATCAATAACAATTGGGGTTATGATCTCTATGTCATCAAATAGATGAATTATAATATGGTCAGGAATTGAAATCAGAATAATGTCATTAATTCCTCTTATGTCATCTAATTCTATTTTAAGATCAGAATCATGTACAAAATATTTTATCATTCAAAGATCAAGATCAATAATCATAATTATAAGATTTATAATAATAATTAGAAAAAATATGTTAAACTATGAAATAATCCTTTTAACCTCATTAATAATGAAAATTGGAGTAGTTCCATTTCATAATTGGGTATTAAGAGTAATTGAAGGATTAAATTATTTAATAATATTTAATATTCTAATTATTATAAAAATAGCACCACTTACTATAATAAGATATTTAAATTCAATAATAGTAATAGTACCAATATTAACAATAATTTTAGGGTCAATTATAGGAATCAACCAAAATTCTCTACGAAAAATATTAGGATATTCATCAATTTTTAATTTAGGGATTTTAATTTTATCAACTAAAAGAAATACAGTATGGTTATCATTCATAGCAATATATACAATTATAATAATTTCAATTATTAGATTTATTAACAAAATAAACTTTAATTATATTAATCAAATATCAATTAGTAATCATAAAAAAATACTAAACTTAAAATTATGGATTATTTTAATTTCAATAGGAGGTATACCCCCAACACTTGGGTTTTCTGCTAAATTATTAGTTATCGAATTTTTAATTAAAACAAAAACAATAATAAATCTTACAATTATGATTATAACATCACTTTTAGTAATATTTTTTTATATACGTCTAGCAATTTCAACAATTACATATTCATCAAATATAAATAAAACAAAATTAAGTTTATCCAAAGAATCAAGAACAAATTTAATAATAATTAATTTGATTTCATTACCAGTAATAATGTCACTTAAAATAATAACTTAAGATTTTAAGTTAAATAAACTATGAACCTTCAAAGTTTAAAATGTAAAGGTCAAGTCTTGACCTAAAGCATCTTTAAACTTGCAATTTAAAATTTTTATTAAACTAAAAGACCTACTAAGAAGATAGTTTATCCATAATTAAATTTACAGTTTAATGCCTAATATTTCAGCCACCTTAATGACCAAGTGATTATTCTCCACAAATCATAAAGACATTGGAACGATATACTTAATATTTGGTGCATGATCAGGAATAGTAGGTATAATAATAAGAATGCTAATTCGAACTGAACTTTCACAACCAGGGCCAATTTTTATAAATGACCAAATATACAATGTAATTGTAACCTCTCATGCTTTCATTATAATTTTCTTCATAGTAATACCAATCATAATTGGTGGGTTTGGAAATTGATTATTGCCAATAATAGTAGGTGCACCAGATATAGCATTTCCACGACTTAATAATATAAGATTTTGACTACTACCACCTTCAATTATACTATTAATTTTAAGTTCATTAAATGAAATAGGTGCAGGTACAGGTTGAACTGTATACCCACCATTATCAGCAAATATAGCACACTCTGGTTCAAGAGTGGATTTAACAATTTTCTCTCTACATTTAGCAGGAGTATCATCAATTCTAGGAGCAATTAATTTTATTACAACAGTTATAAACATGAGAATTACTAAAAAAATAATAGATAAAACTCCCCTATTAGTTTGATCAATCATTATTACTGCAATTTTATTATTATTATCTTTACCAGTATTAGCTGGTGCAATTACAATACTATTAACAGATCGAAATATTAATACATCATTTTTTGACCCAGCAGGGGGAGGCGACCCAATTCTATATCAACACTTATTCTGATTCTTTGGACACCCTGAAGTATACATTCTTATTTTACCAGGATTTGGTATAATTTCACATATTATCAGACAAGAAAGAGGTAAAAATGAACCATTTGGGTATATTGGAATAATATATGCAATACTATCAATTGGATTATTAGGATTCGTAGTTTGAGCACATCATATATTTACAGTAGGTATAGATGTGGACACACGAGCATACTTCACATCAGCAACAATAATTATTGCAGTACCAACTGGAATTAAAGTTTTTAGATGAATAGCCACAATACACGGAGTACCAAAATTAAAATCAATTTCAATAATCTGATCAATTGGATTTGTGTTTCTATTTACTATAGGAGGTCTTACTGGAATTGTATTATCAAACTCATCAATTGATTTAATTTTACATGACACATATTATGTAGTAGCACATTTTCATTACGTACTTTCAATAGGAGCAGTATTTGCTATCATTGCAGGAATTATTCAATGATACCCATTAATATCAGGTTTAATAATAAATCCAAAATGATTAAAAATTCAATTCAGATTAATATTTGTAGGAGTAAACATAACCTTTTTCCCACAACATTTCTTAGGACTGACAGGAATACCACGACGATACTCTGATTATCCAGATCAATATTTCTTATGAAATAATATTTCATCCTTAGGTAGAATAATTTCAATATTAAGAATTATAATTTTAATATTTATTATTTGAGAAAGAATAGTATCAATACGAATAGCAATAATTAGAAAAACTTTATCTTCATCAATCGAATGAATACAAAATATACCACCAAAAGAACATTCGTACAATGAAATACCAATTATAACCAAATTCTAATGTGGCAGAAAAAAAAATGCAATGAATTTAAGACTCAATCATAAATAATTTATATTTCTTTAGAAATAATAACATGATATACTAGAATAATACAAGACGCAAACTCACCACTTATAGAACAATTAATTTTATTTCATGATCATACAATAATAATTATTATTATTATTACAATAATAGTTATATATATAACACTATCAATAACAATAAACAAATATATAAATCGTATACTTTTAGAAAGACAAATAATGGAACTTATCTGAACATTAATCCCAGCAGTAATATTAATTTTTATTGCATTACCTTCACTAAAAATTTTGTACTTAATTGAAGAACTAAATAAACCTAACATTACAGTTAAAGCAATTGGACATCAATGATTCTGATCTTATGAATACTCAGACTTTAAAAAAATCGAATTTGAATCATACATAAAACCAAGAAAAGAATTAAAAAATGAAGAATTTCGATTATTAGAAGTAGATAACCGAATAATATTACCATTTAATGTAAAAAGACGAATTCTAGTTTCATCAACTGATGTAATTCATTCATGAACCATTCCATCATTAGGTATTAAAATCGATGCTTCACCTGGACGAATTAATCAAAGAAATATTTTAATAAACCGACCAGGATTATTTTTTGGGCAATGTTCAGAAATCTGTGGGTCTAACCACAGATTTATACCAATTACATTAGAAAGAATCAACATAAAAAAATTTATAGAATGATTAAAAAACTATTCATTAAGAAACTTAAACGCAAGTTATGGTCTCTTAAACCAAATATTGGTAAAGCAAATACCCTTAATGGAAAATCTAGTTTATCAAAACATTAATTTGTCAAATTAAAATAACTTTAAGGTGTTTTTCTATTCCACAAATATCACCAATATGATGATTAATATTATACACCACTACAATTATAGTATTACTAATTATTAATTCTATTACATATTTTAATTATCAACCAACCATAAAAAAATATATTAAAAAAAACACAACTAAAATAAAATGAAAATGATAATAAATTTATTCTCAACATTTGACCCTTCAACAGGAATAATATCAATAAATTGAGTAAGAATTATGACATTTATTTTATTACCAAGTAAATTTTGATCTTCAAGAAATAATATTTTAATCTTAATTAAAATTTTAACTATTAAAATAAGAAAAGAAAGTGAATCAATAACAAAAATTAAAGGAATAAGTATAATTACTAATTCAATATTTTTAATAATTATATTAATTAACTTAATAGGATTATTACCATATGTATTTACATCATCATCTCATTTAACATTTTCACTTTCAATATCAATACCAATTTGGATATCATTAATAATTTACGGATGAATATTTAAAACAAAAAGAATACTAAAACATTTAGTTCCGATAAGTACACCATCAATATTAATACCTTTTATAGTAATAATTGAAACAATCAGAAACATAATTCGACCAAGTTCATTAGCAATTCGATTAACAGCAAATATAATTGCAGGACATGTATTAATGTCACTACTAGGGGATAGTACTAAATCAATATTAAAAATATCAATAATGATAATTATATATATATCACTTATAATATTTGAATCAGCAGTAGCAATTATTCAATCATATGTATTTATAACACTTTCAAATCTATACTCAAGAGAAATTTAATCATAATGAATAATCACCCATATCATATAGTAAATAATAGACCATGACCAATTACAGGATCTGTAGGAGTCATATCTTTAGCTTCAAGAATAATCATATGATTTTCACAAAAAAAGACAATAATAATAACAATTAGATTAATTATTATTATTATAACTATAATTCAATGATGACGAGACACAATTCGAGAAGCAACATTCCAAGGATTACATACTAAAAAAGTTGAAAAAAGAATAAAAATAGGTATAATCCTATTCATTATTTCAGAAATTATATTCTTTTTATCATTTTTCTGAGCATTCTTTCATAGAAGATTATCACCAAACATAGAAATTGGTATACAATGACCACCAATAGGAATTAAAACATTCAATCCAATAAACATCCCAATACTTAACACAATAATTTTATTATCGTCAGGAATATCAATAACATGAGCACATAATGCTATAATTAATAAAAATTTAAGACAAATAAAACAAAGATTATTAATTACTATTTCATTAGGGTTATATTTTTCATATTTACAAGCATATGAATATATAGAATCAACATTTTGTATATCAGACTCAATTTATGGATCAACATTCTTTTTAAGAACAGGATTTCATGGAATTCACGTAATTATTGGGACAATTTTCATTACAGTATCAACAATACGAGTATATAAACTTCATTTCTCTAAAATTCATCATGTAGGATTTGAATCATCAGCATGATACTGACATTTCGTAGATGTAATTTGATTATTTTTATATATATCAATTTACTGATGAGGATCATATTCATTTAATATAAATAAGTATAAAAGACATCCAATCTTTAAGTTCAAAAAAGAAATGAATAATATACTTAACATTAATTTATCTATTAACTACTACAATTATTGTTATTTTAATAACAACAATCATTTTAATTACAAATAAAAAAAATATTCTAGATATAGAAAAATCAAGACCATTCGAATGTGGATTTAACCCAATATCAAATAAACGATTACCCTTCTCGATTCACTTTTTCCTAATTGCAGTAATTTTCCTAATTTTTGATGTAGAAGTAATTATTATTTTACCAAGATTATTTAGAATAAAATATTCAATAACCATAAATTGAATAATTACACTAGTATTATTTATATTAACCTTAATTATAGGAACATTTCATGAATGAAAAAACGGGATACTTGACTGAACAAAATAATGAACTATAGTTAAAAATAACATTTGTATTGCAATCAAAAAGTGCTAATAAAGCTAGTTTTAGTAAGAAGTAATATAATTACACTCAATTTCGACCTGAGACTAAGTGAATACACACCATACTAATTAATTGAAACCAAAATAGAGGTAATTTGTTGTTAACAAATTTAATGAATATAATTCCAATTAAAAGAGATTTTATAAATCAGCTGCTAACTGAATTTTAAAGCAATCAATAAATGTTTATCTCTTAATTTACTTAGTTTAAATAAAACTCTTTATTTTCATTAAAAAAATGATTAAAATCAGTAAATTAATATTTATAAGAAATTATTGATTCTTCCTTAATATCTTCAATATTAAACTACTATATAAGCTATATAAATAAACAAAAAAAATGAACCAAATAAAAAAAGAAAAAAGAAAAACCCTTAATCTATTATTAGAATAAAACTGAAAAATAACAAAAAAATTTTTTATAAAATTAAATAAATTAAAACCACCATAATATTCTCCCCATAATAAAAATACAGAACAACCATAACTATACCTATAAAAACACATATATAAATAATAATAGTAACCTCTAATAAACCACATTAAACCGTTAAAATAACTAAAATAATAATTAAAATAATTAAAATTATAAAATTCGTAACCAAACCAAAAACCAAGAAAAACTATAATAAAAGAAATAAACCTTATTCTAAAAGGCAATAATATAAAAAAATTTAAACTTAAAAGTCAAGTGAATAAACAACCAAAAAAAACTGAAAAAACAGTTAAAAAAAAAATTCTTAAACTTATTATTCTGAAATAATCAAATATTAAAACAAATCTTCCACCTAGAAAATTTCTAAATATTGAATAATATAACAACCGAGCACTATAAAAAGAAGTTATACCAAGAGATAAATAATAAAAAATAAAAAAAAAAAATGTCAACCCATAAAAAGAAGAGTAATCAATAATTAAATCCTTAGAATAAAATCCAGATAAAAAAGGAATACCACATAAAGCTATTCTAGAAATATTAAAACAAGAAGAAGTTAAAGGAAAAAAAAGACAAACAGAACCTATATTACGAATATCCTGATTATTTCCTATATAGAAAATAAAAACCCCAACACAAAGAAATAGTAGAGATTTAAATATAGCATGTCTTAACAAATGAAAATAAGAACATAAAGGTAAACCACTATATAAAGAACTTATTATAAGACCAAGCTGTCTTAAAGTCGAAAAAGCAACAATCTTCCTTAAATCAAATTCAAACATAGCACATAAAGAAGAAAAAAACATAGTCATAACTCTAATAAATAAAAAAAAAAAATTATTATAAAAATAGTAACTATAAAAACGAATTAAAAGATAAACTCCAGCAGTTACTAAAGTTGAAGAATGAACTAAAGCAGAAACAGGTGTTGGAGCAGCTATAGCTGCCGGAAGTCAACAAGAAAAAGGAATTTGAGCTCTCCTTGTAAAACAAGAAAAAAACAGTAAATAATATAAATTTGAACCATATAAATCATTATAAAAAATAAAATTCCAACTACCATAACAAAAAATTCAAGAAATACAGATAAGTAAACCAATATCACCAATACGATTAATCAAACAAGTAATTATACCAGCTAAATATCTTCTTAAAGAATTATAATAAATAACTAAACAATAAGAAACTAAACCTAAACCATCTCAACCCAATAAAATTCTGATTATATTAGGACTTAATACCATAAGAAACATTCTAAAAATAAATAAAATTACAAGTAATAAAAAACGAAAACAGTAAAAATTACTAAAACCAATATAATCAATTCTGTAAATAATAACTATAGAAGAAATAAATATTACTACAGACAAAAAAAATAAACAAAATCAATCAAAAAATAAAATATAAAAAAAACAAACAGAATTATAAGAATAAAACTCAAATTCTAAAATAAAAGAATATTCAAATAAAATAAAATATAAACCTATAAAAAATAAAAAGATAGAAAAAAAAAAAATAAAAAAAAATCAAATTAAATAATTTACCTTAAACAATATTCAAGACCTTTAAAGCTTCTATAAATCCACAAATCATAATTTTTTAATAAACTACTTGAACAAAATATAATAAAATCCAATAAAAATAAGATATGAAAAATAGGAAAAAGATGAAGAAACAACAATAAAAACTCAAGAACATTAATATAAGAAAAAGAATAACTAGCAAAATAAGTACCATGCTGACTATATCTAAAAAGATAAAAACTAAAACAAGAAGTAAAAAAAGAAACAAAAAAAAAATAAAAAAAAGAAAAAAATCAATAATTAATTATAGAAAAAAAAATAAATAATTCTCTTAAGAAATTAATTCTAGGTGGGCAACCTATGTTAAAACAACAAAAAATAAATCAAAAAAAAGAAACTCTAGGTATATAATTAATTAAACCCTTATTTAAAAAAAATCTACGTCTATAAATACGATTGTATCTGATACTAGATAAACAAAACAACCCAGAAGAACAAAAACCATGAGCAATTATTATAAAGTAACAACCAAAAATTCCTATTCTGGTTATTCTCAAAATACCAACTAAACAAAGTATTATATGTGAAATAGATGAATAAGCAATTATACACTTAATATCATATTGAACAAAACAAATTAAGCCAACTAGAATAGAACCCAAAAGACTAAAAGAATAGAAAATAAATCTATAACTCAAAAAAGAAAATTCATAAAAATATATAAAACGAATAATACCATAACCACCAACCTTTAATAACACACCAGCAAGAATTATTGAACCACAAATAGGAGCCTGAACATGAGCCTTTGGTAATCAAAAATGAAATATAAATATAGGAAGCTTTACCAAAAAGGAAAAAAATATAAAAAAGTAAACAAAAAAACCACAAGAATAACCTAAATACAAATCAAAAAAAGATCTAAAATTATATATATATAAATATATAATTAAAACCAAAAAAGGTAAAGAAGCAAATAAAGTATAAAAAAACAAATAAAAACCAGCAATTAAACGCTCAGGTTGGTAACCTCAACCAAAAATCAAAATTAAAAGAGGAATTAAACTAAACTCAAAAAATATATACATTAAAAAAAAATTTAAAACACAAAAAAAAATAAATAAACATAAAAGCAAAAGAAAACTTAAAAATATAAAAAATAAATAGCCTAATAAATTTACTATTCTTAAAATTATAAATGCAACAATTAAAAATCTTAATAACATTAAACTATAAGAAACATAATCAACCCCAAAAAAATATCTTAAACCACAAAAATAATTACTAAAGAAAAAAAAAGAAAATATTAAAAAAATAAAAACAATAAAAAATTGATATAAATAAAAACAATAAAAAATTGATATAAATATCAATAATAAAAAAAAAAAATAACAGGAATCAAAAAAATTAAATAAAATAAAAAACTTATCATATAAATATAGAATTTAAATAATCATTTCCATGAAAACGAATTATTCTAACTAAAATCCCAAGACCTAAAACACCCTCACAAACACAAAAAGATATAAAAAAAACATACAAATAATAACAAAAAAATATATAACAACACAAAGAAAAAATAAATATTAAAGAAATAACCATAAATTCAATACTAAGCAAACACAAAAGAATATGCTTACGAATTAAAATAAGAGAAAATAAACCTATTGAAAAAAAATAATAAAAAAAATCAATAAGTTTTAATAATTTAATAAAAATATTAATTTTGTAAATTAAAATTAGGGTAAACCTTTAAAACTTCAGTAAAACATAAAATATATCCTAAGTCCCCAAAACAAAAATTTTAAATAAACTATTTACTGAAATAAAAATAATAATTATAAAATTTATATTTATAAATTCAACACTAATAATTTTAGTAAAAACACCCATAGCAATAGGTGCAATTTTATTATTTCAAACAACATTAACATCAATTTTAATAAACAAAACAATAAAATCTTCATGAATTATAATAATCACTTTCCTAATAATAATTGGAGGGTTAATAGTACTATTTTCATACATGACAAGAATCACTTCTAATAAAAAATTTAAAATAAACCTAAAAATCACAATAGTGATACTTATAAGCTTATTAATAACAGAAGAATTAATTTTTGATATTCAACCTAAAGAAGATTTAATTATAAATAAAATAGAAAATAATGAAATTATATCAATAATTAATTTATATAACAGTAAATCAATATTACTAACTATTTTAATAGTTATATTCCTATTATTAACAATAATTTCAATTACTAAAATAGTTAAACATCATAAAGGACCACTACGTAAAAAAACATATGAAAAAATCATTTATAAAAAAAGAAAATATACTTATATTAATAAAAGAATCAATTTTAGACTTACCAACACCCTCAAACATTTCATCATGATGAAACTTAGGAGTAATCTTAGGAATATGTTTAGTAACACAATTAATTTCAGGAATTATATTAGCTATACATTATTCTGCTAGAACAGAATTAGCATTCAATAGAATTAATCACATTATACGAGATGTTAACCAAGGATGAATTATTCGTTTAATACATTCTAATGGAGCATCAATATTATTTATATGTATGTATATACATACAGGACGAGGAATCTATTATGGATCCTATAAATACACAAAAACATGAATAGTAGGATTACTACTTATATTAACCATAATAGCAACAGCATTTTTAGGTTATGTTCTGCCATGAGGACAGATATCATTCTGAGGGGCAACAGTAATCACAAACTTAATATCAGCAATTCCATACATAGGACAAGAAATAGTAAACTGAATTTGAGGAGGATTTTCAGTAAATAACTCAACATTAACACGATTTTTTACATTACACTTCATATTACCATTTATTATTATAGCATTAACAATAATTCATTTAATAATATTACACTTAACAGGATCAAGAAATCCAATCGGAATAAAATCAGATATAGACAAAATCCCTTTTAACCCATTTTTAATAATTAAAGATATTATATTTATTGTTATGACCATAATTATTTTAATAACAATTATTATGTTACAACCATACATATTATCAGACCCCGACAATTTTATTAAAGCAAACCCCATAGTTACACCAATTCACATTCAACCAGAATGATACTTCTTATTTGCATACGCAATTTTACGATCAGTTCCTAACAAATTAGGAGGAGTTACAGCACTATTAATATCAATTTTAATTCTATTAACTTTACCATTTTCTATTAAATCTAAATTTAAAGGAAAAGAATTTTACCCTATTAGACAAATAAATTTTTGAACTTTAGTTTCGACAGTAATTTTACTTACATGAATTGGTATAAAACCAGTAGAACAACCATTTATTAGACTAGGAGAAAAATTAACCAAAATATACTTCATTTACTTTATTTCAGAACCCATACTATCAAAAACATGAGATTATCTAATAAAATAGTTATTTAGCTTATAACATAAAGTATATATCTTGAAAATATAAGAAAGAGAAATTTAATAACTTAACAAAAAAAAATGATAAACAACAAAAGACTTAATAAAAAAAAAAAATAAAACATAACTAAAAGATAAAGGTAAATAACATTTTCAAGCTAAATATATTAACTTATCATAACGATAACGAGGAAAAGAACAACGAACCCAAACAAATAAAAAACAAAAAAAAACAATCCTAAAATAAAAAAATATTAAATAATAATCACCACCAAAAAAAACTAAACAAGTAAAAAAACAAAAAAAAATAATTCTAGAATATTCAGAAATAAATAAAAAAGCAAAACCACCCCCACCATACTCAATATTAAAACCAGAAACAAGCTCTCTTTCACCCTCAGAAAAATCAAAAGGAGTACGATTAGTTTCAGCCAAACAACAAGAAAACCAACAAAAAAATAAAGGAACAGAAAAAAAAAAAAATCAACAATAATACTGAATAAAATTGAAATCAATTAAATTATATCTATCAATTATTAAGAAATAGCATAATAAAAATAAACTTAAAGAAACCTCATAAGAAATAGTCTGGGATAATCCACGCAACCCACCAAGAACAGAATAAATTCTATTAGAAGATCAACCACATAAAACAAGAGAATAAACCCCCACTCTAATACAACACAAAAAAAAAAGCAACCCAAAAGAAAAACTTAAACAATTTACTAAAAAAGGAAATAATAACCAAAAAAACAAAGAATAAATCAACATAAATAAAGGACAAAAATAATAAATGATAAAATTAGAATTAAAAGGAAAAACCTGTTCCCTTATAAATAACCTTAAACCATCAGAAAATGGTTGGAATAATCCAAAAAAACGAACCTGAGAGTAACCTAAAACCCTTCGTTCAAATAAAGTAAAAAAACCTACAGAAACTAAAATAAAAATTAACAAAAAAAAAAAAGAAAGAAAAAAAATTACTGAATGTATAAATACTTAATTAAAACCTAAATTTAATACATAAAATCTGCCAATTCAGAAAAATTAAAATAAAACATATAATAATCATAAACTAAACATACTAGGTCCTTTCGTACTAAAGAATGAAAAAATTATTAGATAGAAACCAACCTGGCTCACACCGGTTTGAACTCAAATCATGTAAGAATTTAAAAGTCGAACAGACTCACTAAAGAAAAAACTACCCCCCAAAGTTATCTTAATTCAACATCGAGGTCGAAAACTTTAGTATAAATAAGAACTCCCCACTAAAATTACGCTGTTATCCCTAAGGTAACTTTATCTTTTAACCTAACTAAAGGAACAAAAAAACATCAAAAAATGAAATAAATAAATAAAGTTTAAATTTATTAATCACCCCAACTAAAAAATTAAAAAACTTAAAATCAACAAAAAAGAATAAATTTTAATTAAAAATTAAGTTCTATAGGGTCTTATCGTCCCAATAAAAAAATTAAGCCTTTTAACTTAAAAGTAAAATTCAAAAAATTAAAAAAATAAAAAAAATCCCTTATATACCCATTCATACAAGTTCACAATTAATAAACTAATTATTATGCTACCTTTGCACGGTCAATGTACCGCGGCCATTTAAAATTATTCATAGAGCAGAAATTACCTTCAATACTAACTAAAAGAAATGTTTTTGATAAACAGTTAAGGATTAAATTTGTCGAATTCATTATTAATAAAAAATAAAGATTACTAATTAAATCATTATTAAAAAAATAAAAAAAATAAATAAGTAAATTCAATAAAATAATAAATTAAAAAAAATCATATTAAAAAAATWAAATTTATTAAAAAAAAAATAAAAAATTTTATTAATAAAAAAAAAAAAAAAAAAAAAAAAAAAAAAAAAAAAAAAAAAAAAAAAAAAAAAAAAAAAAAACAAAAAAAAAAAAAAAAAAAAAAAAAAAAAACAAAAAAAAAAATAAAAAAAAAAAAAAAAAAAAAAAAAAAAAAAAAAAAAAAAAAAAAAAAAAAAAAAAAAAAAAAAAAATATAAAAAAAAAAAAAAAAAAAAAAAAAAAAAAAATAAAAAAAAAAAAAAAAAAAAAAAAAAATAAAAAAAAAAAAAAAAAAAAAAAAAAAAAAAAAAAAAAAAAAAAAAAAAAAAAAAAAAAAAAAAAAAAAAAAAAAAAAAAAAAAAAAAAAAAAAAAAAAAAAAAAAAAAAAAAAAAAAAAAAAAAAAAAAAAATCAGAAAAGACCTTAATCTTCAAATCAATGTAAGTGAAAAGCTTTATATAAGCTATAATCTGTTAAATCAGATACATCTTCCGATACATCTACTTTGTTACGACTTATCCTAAATAAAGGAGTGACGGGCGATATGTACACATAAAAGAACAAAATTCAAATTAATTAATTAATTAAAATTACTGTTAAATCCAATTTAATTAAAATAAAAATAACTATAAACCAAATAATAAACAATGTAACTCATTTTAACTATTAAAAACTGCACCTTGACCTAAAATTAATCAATAATTGAAAAAGAAAATATTCTTTAAAAACATTCTATATCATAGAGATATACAAGTATAATAAAAGTAAAAATTATCGTGGTGTATCAATTAAAAAACAAGTTCCTCTAAAAAGAATTAAATGCCGCCAAATTCTTTGAGTTTAATAGAACAAAACTATTAATATTCAGAATAAATTTAACTATAAAATAATAGGGTATCTAATCCTAGTTTAAAACTATAACTTATAAAAATACTTAAAGAAATTAAAAATTAAATAAATTCCACCTAAATTTAAAATATAAAAAATCAAAAAAAAAATAATTTATTAAACCTAATAAATTAACTTGAATAAAATGTATAACCGCGAATGCTGGCACAAAATTAATCTATCCTAAATTAAATAACTAAATAACTAAATAAATTATTAAAAAAACTAATTACTGTAAAGTATTCATTAGATCATTAGCAAATAAGACTACACGATAATTTTAAAATTCATGACAGGCTGCATTGGGAACAACCAAATAAATCAAAACATGTAATCTACAAAGCCTTAGATCATTAGCAAATAAGACTACACGATAATTTTAAAATTCATGACAGGCTGCATTGGGAACAACCAAATAAATCAAAACATGTAATCTACAAAGCCTTAGATCATTAGCAAATAAGACTACACGATAATTTTAAAATTCATGACAAACAATAAATAATCAAAACATGTAAACTACAAAGACTCAGATAATCAACAAACAAGACTACACGATAATTTTAAAATTCATGACAAACAATAAATAATCAAAACATGTAACCTACAAAGACTCAGATAATCAACAAACAAGACTACACGATAATTTTAAAATTCATGACAGGCTGCATTGAGAACAACCAAATAAATCAAAACATGTAATCTACAAAGACTTAGATAATTAGCAAATAAGACTACACGATAATTTTAAAATTCATGAAAAACAATAAATAATCAAAACATGTAACCTACAAAGACTCAGATAATCAACAAACAAGACTACACGATAATTTTAAAATTCATGACAGGCTGCATTGAGAACAACCCAAAATTTTTTTTANAAATAWAAAAATTTTTTTTTTTTTTTTTTTTTTTTATTTTTTTTTTTTAAAAAAAAATAAAAAAAAAAAAAAAATTTTTTTTTATTTTTTTTTTTTTTTTTTTTTTTTTTTTTTATTTTTTTTTTTTTTTATTTTTTTTTTTTTAATTTTTAAATTTTTTTTTTTTTTTTTTTTTTTTTTTTTTTTTTTTTTTTTTTTTTTTTTTTTTTTTTTTTTTTTTTTTTTTTTTTTTTTTTTTTTTTTTTTTTATTTTTTTTTTTTTTTTTTTTTTTTTTTTTTTTTTTTTTTTTTTTTTTTTTTTTTTTTATTTTTTTTTTGACTCATAACCTTACCTAACCTAACCCGCGGCGCGCTGTATAGGTAGACTCGAGGAGTTGCGTACCCTACTGCCGCGGCGCGCTGTATAGGTAGACTCGAGGAGTTGCGTACCCTACTGCCGCGGCGCGCTGTATAGGTAGACTCGAGGAGTTGCGTACCCTACTGCCGCGGCGCGCTGTATAGGTAGACTCGAGGAGTTGCGTACCCTACTACGCAACTCCTCGAGTCTACCTGTACTCCTCGAATTAGGTTAGGTTAGGTTATGAGTCAAAAAAATTAAATCATAAAATATAATAAAATCACAAAAAACACTTTCCATAAATAAAAATAAACACTATTTTACTAATATTATTCAATAATAATATTTCTTTACTTATTATTCACTTCTGGAATCGACACGTTCACTTCAACAATAGTTTCCTTAATGACATGAATTTGCATGTCTGATAAGTATTATTGTTCAAACTGGAAAGATTTCAGTGTTGCACTTTAGTTTGCAACATGTACTTATAAGCCAGTAAATATAATCAAGAATTACATAAAACAAACTTAAACAATATATTTTATTTATTGCTTATTTTACTCGTTAATAACATATATTTTTAATTTGTATATAAGATAAACATCAACAAACTATCTAAAGATTGAGGTTCCAGCCATACTCTATTATCATAATTATCTTTATAAAAACATAAATAAACAAAACACTTGTTAATATTTCGTCCTWWTTTTATAATTGAATTGTTATTAACTCTCAAGCAGTTTTTAATGCGTCTAAGTGATAACTCTTTTATATATGTAACATAATATGTAAAAAGTAATTCCACAGAAAATATCAGATTTTAGTTTTACCTGAGACAGCCCATTCAAGATGAAAGCCTGAGTGCTCAATCATAGCGTCTGTTACAAAGTGAAGATAGACCTGTTCCAGCTGAGAAGTGAATGGTGGGGGAAGTTGAGTGTCACAGTAACGGCACAGHHCATAAVTAATAATTAAATTTTACCAAAATTATGAGTTATGAATAAATAACTAAGAAACAGTAAATCTTATAAAAGGTAAATTGGAAAGAATAGTATACTGTTGACAATTTTTTTTTTGATA